CTCAATCTAGTTGGAATAATCATATTACTAGTTGCATTGACAGTTATCTTCAGTCTCAAATCTGTATTGATACGTCCATTGTAAGTGATAGTAGTGACGGTTACATTTCTAGGTACGTTTTTGATAAACGTAAAACTAGTAGTGAAGGTGGGGGGTCCAGTATACGAACCCGCGCTAAGAGTAGTGATTTAACTCTAAGAGAAAGGTCTAGTGATCTCGATGCAACTCAAAAATACAGGCATTTGTGGGTTCAATGCGAAAATTGTTATGGATTAAATTATAAGAAATTTTTGAAATCAAAAATGAATATTTGTGAACAGTGTGGATACCATTTGAAAATGAGTAGTTCAGAAAGAATCGAAGTTTCGATCGATCCCGGCACTTGGGACCCTATGGATGAAGACATGGTCTCTCTGGATCCCATTGGATTTCATTCGGAGGAGGAGCCTTATAAAGATCGGATTGATTCTTATCAAAGAAAGACAGGATTAACTGAGGCTGTTCAAACAGGCATAGGTCAACTAAATGGTATTCCCGTAGCAATTGGGGTTATGGATTTTCAGTTTATGGGGGGTAGTATGGGATCCGTAGTCGGGGAGAAAATCACCCGTTTGATTGAGTACGCTACCAATCAATTTCTACCTCTTATTATAGTGTGCGCTTCGGGGGGAGCGCGCATGCAAGAAGGGAGTTTGAGCCTGATGCAAATGGCTAAAATATCGTCTGCTTTATATGATTATCAATCAAATAAAAAGTTATTCTATGTATCAATCCTTACATCTCCTACTACTGGTGGGGTAACAGCTAGTTTTGGTATGTTGGGAGATATTATTATTGCCGAACCAAATTCCTACATTGCATTTGCGGGTAAAAGAGTAATTGAACAAACATTGAATAAAACAGTACCCGAAGGTTCACAAGCGGCTGAATATTTATTCCAGAAGGGCTTATTCGACCTAATCGTACCGCGTAATCTTTTGAAAAGCATTCTGAGTGAGTTATTTAAGCTCCACGCCTTCTTTCCTTTGAATTCCAATTCAATCAAGTAGAGTGCACTAAGTTCCATTTTTGTATTTGTAGGAAACAAGTAGTTAGCTTATCCGAATCTTAGCTTATCGGAATCAAAGTAACTAAAAAGGGAGTTTTCTTTGGCGACCTAAGATTAAAATCTAATTGTAGAAAAAATCAAAAGTTGCGGATAACGCTTTCTTTATTAAAATCGAAGACAAGAACAAAAGACAAAGAAACGAAGAAAAATCAAATGGATTATCATATGTATCTTTCATGTAGACAGATGAATCAGTCCATTTATTTAGTTCTACATTCCTTGGACTTTTTACTTATTCTATATACTCACTTAGATACTAATATCTCTAATTAAAAATTTTCAAATTGAATTAATTAATAATAACTACGAATTAATAATAATTACAATTATTAATTATAATTAGTATAAATATAAAATAGGATATTAAAAAAAAAGAACAGGTACAAATAATAAACCGAGGTACCCCATTTTATGACAACTTTCAATTTTCCCTCTATTTTTGTGCCTTTAGTAGGCCTAGTATTTCCGGCAATTGCAATGGCTTCTTTATTTCTTCATGTTCAAAAAAACAAGATTGTTTAGATCTGAGGGGACCCAATCTCATTCGTTTTTTTTTTGAAACTTAAACTTGTAGCATAACATAGATATTTATTTCGGAAAATAAAATATGGTAGAACATGTGATTTCTGCCGAACATAAAGGAAAAAGCTCTTATGCCTGCAGAAAATGATCTATAGGTAACTGAATTCTAGCCAGTTTCAAATAGATCAGGATCGCCGGATGCCTAAAATGTAAAGTGGGTCGATCTATATGTATATCAATATGTATATTGGGATTATACGAGGGGTATGTTATTATTTTAGATCTAAACAAATTTGATGAATTACCCCTAAAAGTTTCCATTAAACTAGTGCTAGTTCACACCAAACTAGTGCTAGTTAATCAAAGTTCATTCGGAAACAAAAAAAGTAAAGTCAAAATCATTTGGGGTATTCTCTCAATTTCAATAAAATGCAATCGGATGAAGTATGAGTTGGCGATCAGAACATATATGGATAGAACTTATAACGGGGTCTCGAAAACTAAGTAATTTTTGCTGGGCCCTTATCGTTTTTTTAGGTTCATTAGGATTCTTGTTGGTTGGAACTTCCAGTTTTCTTGGTAGAAATTTGATATCTTTTGTCCCGTCTCAGCAAATCATTTTTTTTCCACAGGGGATCGTGATGTCTTTCTACGGGATCGCGGGTCTCTTTATTAGTTCCTATTTGTGGTGCACAATCTCCTGGAATGTAGGTAGTGGTTATGATCGATTCGATAGAAAGGAAGGAATAGTGTGTATTTTTCGTTGGGGATTTCCTGGAAAAAATCGTCGCATATTCCTCCGATTCCTTATAAAAGATATTCAATCCGTTCGAATAGAAGTTAAAGAGGGTATTTATGCTCGTCCTGTCCTTTATATGGATATCAGAGGCCGGGGGGCTGTTCCGTTGACTCGTACTGATGAGAATTTGACTCCACGAGAAATTGAACAAAAAGCCGCGGAATTGGCCTATTTCTTGCGCGTACCAATTGAAGTATTTTAATTTTGATGGGCACGAATGCTTTCTCAGCAGGAGGAAAAAAACGCAAGAATCCTTTTTTTTCTATAACTAAGTAATACTTTAGATGGAGATAAACAGATGCAGATAAACGATATCTTGTAAATTCTTTTTTTTCAATCGACTTTTTATCCTTTCATTTGTGTTCTTGACTACCCAATAAAGGGTTTTCTTAATAATGATAACTGGCCTGTTTCTGTCTTGTTTTGCCGCTCATTTTTTTGACCATCACAATATCTTTCTCTCAATTATTCTATTCTTGACTATGGGGAATCGTTGGACTTTTTTTCAAATATTGGATATTTTGATACAATCAGGGGTTCTTTCGTCTCACAATCTCAATAATATTCATTCCTTAAAGTACTTCTTTCGGCCATTCATTGAAAGGAGACACTTGTTTTGTTTGGAATTTGATGAATTGAGATATTTGGCACCACTATTTTGTATTATTTCTTCAGTCGAATTCGAAGTGGAGTCTTAGTCTATTTCTGTATTCTTTCTAGATTCAAAATAAAATCACAAATAAAATAGATTCATAGGTTTGATGCCTTGTCTACAACTCATGTTTGAAAGATTCGATCATATAAAGTCGACAAATGGGGTGGGTTAATTTTTAATTAACAGGCGAAAAATGGAAAAAAAGAAAGCATTCACTCCTCTTTTGTATCTTGCATCTATAGTATTTCTGCCCTGGTGGATTTCTCTCTCATTTACTAAAAGTATGGAATCTTGGGTTATTAATTGGGCGAATATCGGCCAATCCGAAATTTTTTTGAATGATATTCAAGAAAAAAGTATTCTAGCAAAGTTCATAGAATTAGATGAAATCCTCCTCTTGGAAGAAATGATCAAGGAATACTCGGAGACATATTTACAAAAGTTTATTATAGGAATTCACAAAGAAACGATCCAATTAATCAAGATACACAATGAGGATCGTATCCATACAATTTTACACTTCTCGACAAATATAATCTGTTTTGTTATTCTAAGTGGTTATTCGATTTTAGTTAATGAAGAACTTGTTATTCTCAACTCGTGGGCTCAGGAATTCCTATATAACTTAAGTGATACAGTAAAAGCCTTTTCGATTCTTTTATTAACCGATTTATGTATCGGATTTCATTCACCCCACGGCTGGGAACTAATGATTGGTTCTGTGTACAAAGATTTTGGATTTGGTCATAATGATCAAATTATATCTGGTCTTGTTTCTACTTTTCCGGTTATTCTCGATACTATTTTTAAATATTGGATTTTTCATTATTTAAATCGTGTATCTCCATCACTTGTAGTTATTTATCATTCAATGAATGATTGATAAACGATCCACCAATATTAATCCAATTAGAACGTTTCTTACTTTGTAGTTTTACATAAGTATTAAAAACATTCTATCCGGGGGTTTTCATACTATTTTTATACTATAGTATTCCAGTAAATCCAATAAGTAGCAGAATCGTGGATAGGAAACTATACTAGCGACCTACCCAATTTATTGTAGAAATTTTCAGACCAATGATTAGACCATGCAAACTAGAAATACTTTTTCTTGGATAAAGGAACATATTACTCAATCTATTTCCGTATCGCTCATGATATATATCATAACTCGGGCACCCGTTTCAAGTGCATATCCCATTTTTGCACAGCAGGGTTATGAAAATCCACGAGAAGCGACTGGGCGTATTGTATGTGCCAATTGTCATTTAGCTAATAAGCCTGTGGATATTGAGGTTCCACAAGCAGTACTTCCTGATACTGTATTTGAAGCAGTTGTTCGAATTCCTTATGATAAGCAAGTGAAACAAGTCCTTGCTAACGGTAAGAAGGGGGGTTTGAATGTGGGGGCTGTTCTTATTTTACCGGAGGGGTTTGAATTAGCCCCTTCCGATCGTATTTCTCCCGAGATGAAAGAAAAGATAGGAAATTTGTCTTTTCAGAGCTACCGCCCTAATAAAAAAAATATTCTTGTAATAGGGCCTGTCCCCGGCCAGAAATATAGTGAAATCACCTTTCCTATTCTTTCCCCCGACCCCGCTACTAAGAAAGATGTTCACTTCTTAAAATATCCTATATATGTAGGAGGAAATAGGGGAAGGGGTCAGATTTATCCCGACGGAAGCAAGAGTAACAATACAGTTTATAATGCTACAGGAACGGGCATAGTAAGCAAAATCATACGAAAAGAAAAAGGGGGATATGAAATAATCATAACAGACCCATCGGATGGACGTCAAGTGGTTGATATTATCCCTCCAGGACCAGAAATTCTTGTTTCAGAGGGTGAATCCATCAAATTTGATCAACCATTAACGAGTAATCCTAATGTGGGTGGATTTGGTCAGGGAGAT